TGAAGACATGGTCTCTCTGGATCCCATTGAATTTCATTCGGAGGAGGAGCCTTATAAAGATCGTATCGATTCTTATCAAAGAAAAACAGGATTAACTGAGGCTGTTCAAACAGGCATAGGCCAACTAAATGGTATTCCCACAGCAATTGGGGTTATGGATTTTCAGTTTATGGGGGGTAGTATGGGATCCGTAGTTGGGGAGAAAATTACCCGTTTGATCGAGTATGCTACCAATAATTTTTTACCTCTTATTATACTGTGTGCTTCCGGAGGGGCACGCATGCAAGAAGGAAGTTTGAGCTTGATGCAAATGGCTAAAATATCTTCTGCTTTATATGATTATCAATCAAATAAAAAGTTATTCTATGTATCAATCCTTACATCACCTACTACTGGTGGGGTGACGGCTAGTTTTGGTATGTTGGGGGATATCATTATTGCCGAACCCAATGCCTACATTGCATTTGCGGGTAAAAGAGTAATTGAACAAACATTGAATAAAACAGTACCTGAAGGTTCCCAAGCGGCCGAATATTTATTCCAGAAGGGCTTATTCGATCTAATCGTACCACGTAATCCTTTAAAAGGCGTTCTGAGTGAGTTATTTCAGCTCCACGCTTTCTTTCCTTTGAATCAAAATTCAATCAAGTAGAGCATTAAGTTCAATTATTTTATTTGTAGCAAACAAGTAGTTAGTTTATAAAAATCAAAGTAAAAATCATCAGAATAGGGTTTTTGGGTGGTATAAGATCTAATTGTAGAAAGAATCAAAAGTTGTGGATAATTTTTTTTTTACCTATATTTCTGATTAGTAATCAGGGAGCTTTTATTAACAAGATAAAAGAGTGAATTCTTCCGTTCGTGAAATTCGTCAAATAAAACGAATTTCAGCTTCCCTATTATATATAGAATTCAAATATAGAAAAAAAGATAGAGTTTTCTATCTTTCTATATCTACCGAGAATTCCCATTTTGACTAAGAATCCCTGTTGAATCGGATTCTAACGAATCTTTCAGTAATTTGTAAGAAACTCTTTCTTTATTAAATTAAAAGAAAACAACAAAAGAAGAAGAATAATAATAAAGTCGATTATCATACAGATATTTCACGTAGAAAGATGAATAAGTCCATTTATTTAGTTCTACATTTCTTGCACTTATTATATATACTCACTTAGATATATACTTAGGTCTATACTAATTCGAATTATTATTTAATTAAGAATTATAATTATTATAAGATATCTTTATAACAATAACAGGTACAACTAGTAAATCGAGGTACCCCATTTTATGACAACTTTTAACTTTCCCTCTATTTTTGTGCCTTTAGTAGGCCTAGTATTTCCGGCAATTGCGATGGCTTCTTTATCTCTTCATGTTCAAAAAAATAAGATTGTTTAAATCCGATGGGAGTAAATCTCAGCCATTTTTTTTTTTCAAAACTTAGACTTGTATCATAACACGGATATTTATTTAGTGGAATATGGTCTAATATGTGGTTCCGCCGAACATAAATGAAAGAGCTCTTATGCATGCAGAAAATGATATATGGATAAACGAATTCTAGCTATTTGCAAATAGATCAGGATCGGCGGATGTCTGAAATGTAAAGTCAATGTATCTATATGTATGTGGATATCTATAAGGGAATCATATGAAGGGGATGTTATTATTTTAGATCTAACCAATTTGATGAATTAAATTATTCCTAAAGGTTCACATCAAAATAGTGCTAGTTGATGAGAGTTATTTCGGAAATAAAAAGAGTAAAGTCAAATTCATTTGGCTTATTCTCTCAATTTCAATAAAATGCAAACGGATTAAGTATGAGTTGGCGATCAGAACGTATATGGATAGAACTTATAACAGGGTCTCGAAAAACAAGTAATTTCTGCTGGGCTTTTATCCTTTTCTTAGGTTCATTAGGATTCTTATTGGTTGGAACTTCCAGTTATTTTGGTAGAAATTTGATATCTTTATTTCCGGCTCAGCAAATCATTTTTTTTCCACAAGGGATCGTGATGTCTTTCTATGGGATCGCGGGTCTCTTTATTAGCTCCTATTTGTGGTGCACAATTTTTTGGAATGTAGGTAGTGGTTATGATCGATTCGATAGAAAAGAAGGAATAGTATGTATTTTTCGTTGGGGATTTCCTGGAAAAAATCGTCGCATCTTCCTCCGATTCCTTATAAAAGATATTCAGTCCGTCAGAATAGAAGTCAAAGAGGGTATTTATGCTCGTCGTGTCCTTTATATGGAAATCAGAGGCCAGGGGGCTATTCCCTTGACTCGTACTGATGAGAATTTAACTCCCGGAGAAATTGAACAAAAAGCTGCTGAATTGGCCTATTTCTTGCGTGTACCAATTGAAGTATTTTGAGAAATGAACTGAGAATGAATGCTTTCTCAGCAGTAGGGAAAAAACTCAAGAACCCTTTCTATAACATAACTTAACTGAAGTTTCTTCAGAACGCTCATTCGAGCCAAAGCAGACGT